AAGTCGTATTCACAAACATAAAAATTATATAAGAACAATAGCAATCTTTGATTTCTTTTTGAAAGGAGAGAAAAGGTTTTAGTAAAACGATTCCAATTACGATTATCGTAGAAAAATAATCGTAAAACATGTAAGAAAGAGACATCTTTAACCCGATAACGCAAAATTTGAACCAATATTTCCAGGTGAACAGGATAGGGTATTATTATAGTTGACACATAATTTAAGTGAGAGAATCTGTCCTCGAAAAAAGGAAATATAGAATGAAGAGATCGTAAATTATAAGATTCTGATATCTTTTTTTTTCCTTCTAGAGAAGATACTAAGCATAGGAAAAATGGGATTTCTACAATGACAGTAAATCCCCTAGGTATCATCTTAAAATGAAACTTTTTGTCGTGTCCAAAAAATGGATTTTGGTTAGAATCATTAGTGTAAATAAGCAAATAATTCTGTTGATACATTTTACTAATTAAACATTTCACAATTATGAAATTTAATTTATCGTCATAACTTCCATTTTCTACCAAACTTGATCTCTTTAAACTACGATCATGAGTAAGTGCAAAAATATATTCTTGAAAAAGAAGTGGATATAAAAGGTTAAAGTCATGTTGCCAAGAGCTATTTCGCTCGAAATATATTTGAAATTTATCCATTTGAAATTTGATTCGAACCAAAGGAAAAGATTTCTTGCGTTATCAAATGCTACATAGTACGGTATAGTTAAAACAAAGTATTGTTAGTAAGAAGGTTCGGAGATAGGTGAATTCATTAACGGACTCTATCCTCTTCTTTTCCATATAAAAGAGTTATAGGATAACAAGCAAGATGGTTATAAATTATTTATTTTTGAAACCCAACCGCTCTTTTGATTTTGGAAAATATTATCTTTATCAATATGCTCTTTTTTCTACACATTCATTTCCACTCCTTTATGGGAGGGAAAAATTTCAAAATTTCTAAAAACCACTCACAGCAGAAGCCTTTCCCGCGTTGGGCACTAATGTATAATTAGATCAAATCGGATAATAATTCCAAAATGAAGAACAGAAACTCGTTGCTTTTTCTTTATCCGTAATTGGAGCCATGGAGCTCTACCCATTTATTCATTCGACTCAGCTTTGAATTTTGTATTGATACGACATGCTATTTTTTCCATTCATTCCCTTTCCGGATCAGTCGTGGTCTTATAACCTATACCAATGATATGGACGAATCCCATGCTTCATCCAAATGTGTAAAAAATTCTAGCCGCACTTAAAAGCCGAGTACTCTACCAGTGAGTTAGCAACCCCCCTAAAATAATATGAATAATATGTTATGTGTAGACACAATTGGAATGAAAAATGGGGATAACTTTATAGACATCGGCCACCTCTTACTCTTTCTGTTTTTTAAGGAAAAAAGAAAACAAAATCGATGGAATGGAGCTAAATAAATCCATTTATCCACAATTGAATTTTATGTGTTCGATCTACTGTTGTTAATATAACTGTTAAGAAAAAATAAAAAATAGTAAAAAGATTCGTGTTAAATTGGCACTACATATCTACATAGAAAAAAAAAAAAAGAAAAATAAAGTAGAAAAAAGTTATACAAAGCAATATACGAGGCATTTCTACTCTTTGTTTTTTTTTTTTTACTTCGTTTTATTTGGGCAAAGTTCTTTACTTAAAAACCTCCGCCTTCTTTAAAATATCATAAACCGTTCCTGTAGGTTGAGCGCCTTTTTGAAGGAAGTATAAAATAGCCGGAATATTCAAATAAGTTTGATTCTTTATCGGATCATAAAAACCCACCTTTTGAATATCTCTTCCTTCTCTTCGGGATCGAACATCAATTGCAACAATTCGATAGACGGCTCATTGGGATAGATGTAGACGAACAATACCCCCCCCCTAGAAACGTATAGGAAGTTTTCCCCTCATACGGCTCGAGAAAAAATGATTTGAAGGCCTATGTATAATATGTATAAAGTACAAAATTAGAATGTCAAATCATTTATACTCATAACTCAAGTTGGATACCTCGCAAATTGTTCAAAGGAGACTCCTTAGGCATTTATTTTAGTTTTTGAGTGGTCTATAACCCCCGTTTTATTTATCTCACTTAGAACCGATTTCGATTTTTCAGTCGGCTTCAGTCCAGTTATTGAGATAATCGAAATGGGCTTTCCTTGTTTCAGGATCTTTTATCTTTGCTTTGAATCATTAGGTTTAGCCATTACTTCGGTGATCCTTAACCCTCTCAAAACGGAAGCAACAGACCCTTTGTTTGTGATTTCCTTCTATCAAAGAATCATACGAACGATTGATTCTGGCATGATGCACTTTTGATCGAAAGATTTTTATCAACAAAAATTGACTTGAACCCCTTCAATTTATATTGATTTTTATATATTATTTATATTATTATTTATATATATTATATATTAATTGTTATATATATGTTATATATATTATCAAAATATACTTACGAAGTTGCTCTACCTTTTTGATTGGCACTAACCCTAGATCCTCGACCTCGAAAACGGAATCAAGACTTTCTACTCGAGCTCCATCATGCCCTAATTTCAATACAACCCCCAAAAATGAGGGTTTTTAGTGAACAGAACAAACGATGTCGGGATAAGAACACCTTCATTCCTATATAAGATGGCGGATAGAAGAATCCACGGATAATCATGTCCTTCAAGTCACACGTTGCTTTCTACCGCATCGTTTCAAACGAAGTTTTACCATAACATTCCTTTAAAAATTGATATAAAATTAATTCAATTATGAAATCACGAATAATCATTGGTTTAACTAATACCCAATACATATAGATTCATCCTTCTTTTCTTATACATTCTATCTATATCTATCTATATCTATATATATAATATATATGAATGAATATAGATTTTTATGACGAAGTCTCAGAAAGAATTTCCCTCCTTTAGATAAAAAAAAAAAAAGCATCAAAGATTTAAATCAGATAGATAAAGCGGAAAAAATCCAGCTATTTTGATCGTTTTCGAAGGATAGATAAATAGTAAATAAATAAATTAAGGGCTAAGGTTTCGGATTGAGAAAATTAAAATCAGAAGAAATCACAAATTTTCCTTTTAGAGGATGCTAGAGAAAATAACGAACTTTCGGTACAAAATAAAACATTAAGTCCTTGCTCCCATTTTTTACCCTAACCCCAACTTAATCCCATTGATTGAATTCACAAGAGTTTCTCTTCTCTTAATTTCTAATTTCGGGATCCATTAAATTGAATTTCAAATTATGAAGAGGTCAAACTCTTATCTTGTTGATTTATAGTCATAAATCAATTCAGCTCCTTACACCCGTGTGCCATTTCAACTTGACTTCGGTTTTGTTAGTTTTCGAAAAAAGTATGATTCTTGCATGAATCACATATCATTAAAAATCAGAAAAAACACATTCTATTCAATATTACCAAATTGCCAAGTATGTTCTGGGACGGAAGGATTCGAACCTCCGAATAGCGGGACCAAAGCCCGTTGTCTTACCACTTGACCACGCCCCATTTAGATTTCGATTCAACATCACTAAAACTAATATTGGCAGTGATTGCTCGTCAATTCTAGTCCAAATATATATGAAAATGAAATAGATTCAATTGTTGCTAAAATTTTGACACGTATAAATATAGAATGAAACTGAATTCATTGATCATTACATATAATTAAATTAAAATATTGGGTGAAAGTCTAATTTCTTCTAGTCTCTTCTTCTTTGAGATTTGAGAATAGAAGGGTTTTTGATTGGGTGAGTTCAAAGAAAAGGAAAAATTTTTTCATCTACCTTACTTTATTTGATTTTCTAGTTTTTAGATTAATAATTCAATCAAAATGCAATCATCTCCAAGAAAAAAATACTTGTTATGCTTAATATCTTTAGTTTGATCTGTCTTAATTCTACCCCTTATTCGATTTATTTAAGTCGTTTTTTCTTTGCCAGATTGCCCGAGGCCTACGCTTTTTTGCATCCAATCGTAGATGTTATGCCAGTTATACCTGTATTTTTTTTTCTTTTAGCATTTGTTTGGCAAGCTACTGTAAATTTTCGATGAAATCCTTATATATTGTCCATGATTTATTCGATACAAAACTTAGAATAATTGATAAGATCAGATAAATTTTACATTAGAATTGACATTCTTGAATAGCCACGAGAACCCCTTATTTGACCCTTTTTATTTCCAATCCCAGCGAAAGACCCTCCCCAATTTTTTATTGATATGGAAAAAATATTTAGTGAAGTTTTTTTCTAGAAACACTTCTTCATTTCTTATAAAATATAAATATAGGATATGTGATATAAAAACGAAGAATCTATTCTCTTTTTTGCTAAAACTGATCTTGGAGATTGTGTAATGCTTACTCTCAAACTTTTTGTTTACACATCAGTGATATTTTTTGTTTCTCTATTCATTTTTGGGTTCCTGTCTAACGATCCAGGGCGTAATCCGGGACGTGAAGAATAAAAAGCCTTTGGTTTATCTTTTTCGTAGGATTTGATCTACTCCACACGTTTCACTATGAAAAACTAAAAAATTGAAAGAGAAATTGAATATCAAGTCATCAACGGAAAGAGAGGGATTCGAACCCTCGGTACGAATAACTCGTACAACGGATTAGCAATCCGTCGCTTTAGTCCACTCAGCCATCTCTCCCAATTGAAAAGGGAGAATTGCTATCTTATTGTTATAATTATAAAGTACGGATTGATCAGGGATCTTTTTTGAGTCTAGTATTTTATACTAGTCGAAAGATATATACCACTCTTATCAGCCATCCGGCTAGGTTCGTACCTAGCCGGTCTGTTTTTTGTTTCAATAAATCATAACATAATTTGTTATTCTGATTTTTCTTTACTTTTTTACTTTACTGGCATAAAATAAAAGGAATAAAAAAAAGAGACTATATAATTTTTATATTGTACATATGAAGTGATTTTGTAAATCTTTATTTGTCAAGTAAA